CTCCGCTAACTGTTGCGGGTCGGTGCCTTCTGCCCATTCTTTAAACTCCGATTCATAGAGAAATCTACGATCAAAGATAGAACGAGATCCATTTTCCACCATCTCTAAGGGATTCCTTGGTTCGGGCCGAAGAAGCGAGGATCCCACCAGAGCGCCTTCTACTACTTCTAATAGGCCATCAACTAGATCAGAATCCGTCTCAACGAGTCTATAAGAAGTGATCCAATTTTTTTCATCGGGTCCGGGTAGAGACCAAAGATCTTGAGCGATCGATCCGGCAGAACAACTCAAAAGAGAAAGAAGTATCGTTAATTTCTTCATGTTCGTTCCAAGTTCGAAGAACCATTTGTACAAATAAGGATCCCCTTCGTAACATGATTGCTTCTTCATATAGATAGATATAGGATCTATAAGGCAGCAATTATTTATAAGTACATTTTGTGCAACAGCCCTTCCTATCTGATAGAAAAGGATCCCATGATCCGGAACCGGTCTTACATGGGCTCGCAACTCCCAAGTTTGTCTATGAAGAGCGAATCGAATTGTATTCGTGTCTATAATTGATTTCTTCTGTGTAATACTAATCGATAGGGCCTCATTGGTAATTGCTACAAGATCTCGTGCATTGTAACCCATGGCTATGGACCCGAATCCATTAGTATGGAACATTTTCTTTTCCAAGTGAAATCCCCTAGTATATGAAAGGGTGAAAACGTGCTTTCGTTGTTGTGGAATAAGAAGCCTTCGTATCTTAATGCATGTATTTAATTTATTCGGAGCTATTAGAGCGGGATCCACTTTTTGGGGAATATGAGTCGAAGCAATAACAAGAATATCTCTAGTGGACCGTCTTTCACAATTCCCGGAGAGATAGTTCAATAATAAACCGAGGGACTCCGACTCATCCACATACAGATCATGAATGTTTGGAATCCATACTATGCAAGGAGACATTGTTCTTGCCAATTCGAATTGCAAGTGGATAGAAGCTAGGTCTATTTCCAACTCGATAATATACCTAAGTATCTCATCATCCACCGTATACTCCTCCCTCAGCTCCGGGTCCGAGTCCAAGTTCGAATAAAAAGAGTCACGATCATCAATATCGTCCACATCTTTAAGCGCATCCATATAGTCCTTAGCAGGATCGCTATCATCATCAATATCCACATCATCAAGCGCTTCCGTATAGTCCTCAGGATCGAGATCATCAATAACTATTTTCAAATCCAGCTTGTTCAGAAATACCGTAATGAAAGGAAGATAGGAGTTTGTCGCTAGGGATTTGACCAAATAGGATCGTCCAGTTCCTATAGGACCTATCACTAAAATACCCCTAGAGGGGGATAGGGCTAGGCGGAACGAAAAGGGTTTTGGTTTTCCATGAGATGGGAAATGAAAACTATTAACCCCACACGAGGTTTGTGAATAAGTGATTGTCTGATAATGAGCAAGGAATATCCGTCTTTCTGCTAAACAGGATGTATTGAACTCATAATTCATTAGATCCTTTTGATGAATGTCAACTACGTATCGTAAGTAAATTGCTCCCGCTTGTTCAAACATTTGATAACCATAGTCACTCTTTACTAAATGATCAATATGAGTCAGACTCCATAGAATTTGATCAATCCCTTTTTCTGGCCTTAAGGTGGAGAAATGAAACGAGTAAACTCTCTCTTTATCCAAAAACCAATCACAGGTCTCGATCCAGGATTCTATTTCATCATGAGTCTGAAACCTTTGTCCTTTTCTTATCCATGAATAGATCTCTTTACTTGTATGACTTAGATGTCTCGTATTTCTCGAAAAAGTGATTCGATTGATGGGATTTGGTATGATACTTATGAGATCGATGAGATTGAAAAATATCTTCTGTATAAATTTGACCCCATACGCGGGACCACCACCAAATAGCGCAAAACCCAGTATTTCTGCTAGAAAATCTTCTAACTGTTCCTGAGCAACTAGAAAGAGATTCTTTAACCAGAAAGAATTCGGTTCAGGTTTAGGATACCCATCCACAAGTTTGTACACCTCAATCATGTATGATGGAATCGTCAAAGATTTTATCCTCTCGAACTCTGTCTGTAACTCACTAGAGTCTAGGGAAACAGAGAAAAGAAGTACCTGAACGAGACATCCAGCAAGAAGAAGAAGTAAAAGGCTTGAATAGAGGAACTCCCGAACATTTGGCGAGCTCAGATGTGTCGATATCAACAGTGACTCATTATTTCGATGAATCATTTCTTCGACCCGAAGAAGCCTACGGAAACACTTCCACGAAATATCACTTGAAATCTCACTTATCGGTGCCCACAATCCCCACAATTTTAGTTTAAGAGCTCGCCATTTTAGCTTAAGAATTCGCCATGCTGATCTGTGCATAATATAATGAAAATTGGATACAAATTTGTGACTGCTACTTAGCATCGGCAATAGGTCTGAAAAAGCATCTAAAAATATCAAATTTAGATATTTGTACCCTGTCGAAGTAAAG